ATTGCGAAGTAAAAAAACCGATGAGATTATGGAAGTAAATATTCTTGCATTTATTGCTACTGCACTATTCATTCTAGTTCCTACCGCTTTTCTACTAATCATTTACGTAAAAACAGTCAGTCAAAATGATTAATTCAATTGAATTTGAAAATTCATTTGAATGAAACTTTCCTTCTGAGTTATTATCAAAAATTGACGAAGTCAAATGAAAAGGATTCCAATTTCACATCTTAACTTAAATGAAATGAGCGGACTATAATCGGCAGTATTCTAAGAGATAGATAGTATGCTAGAAAGCAAGATTCATCTATTTCATACTATCTATCTCTTAGTCTATAAACTTAGACTATAAAGTTCTAATATAGAATAAAGATAAAGGCTTAAGTAGTTTCTATAGATCAATCTACAATATTCTCTTCATATTATGTGTATATTAATTCCATATATTGTATGGAATTGACATAACACCCAATTTGCTACATCTATTTGTTCCGATGAATCGGAAATAATTCTTCTCTTAGGATTCTAATTCCTTTCCTCTTACTAATAAGGAAGAGGAAACCTCACCGGTTTTTATTTAACGCCCGAACCAGGATATGAAATAAGTCGATAAAGGATAAATCGCCTTTCTAAAATTAGAAACCAGGTGGTAAATGTCCAATATGTGACTCGCCCGAGGCAAGATCTTATTATTACATAGTCTTTCGTTAGACAACCACTATCTCTCTATCATTTCTCATAGAAAGTGCGTATACACTTAACAAAACGACTTCTTCTTTGAAGAGTAAAGAGGGAAAGAAATCAAAAAAAAGGGTCCGGTCTTCCTCAGTATCCATCTATAAACATAGTAAGAGCCCATTCCATTGATTGAAATAGTATGATTCATATCCTAGATTACTCCATTGGAGTCCAATGGGATTCGAAATGCAGATTCTTTTGAATAGTTCAAAATGCGTTGCAGAACGATCTATAAAACAATTGATACGGTTTGATTCCTCAACTCAATTAGTAGTACTTCTAGAGCCCACTTCTTCCCCACACTACGAGTGAAAGGGAAAATGTAAAGACTACCATTAAAGCAGACCAAGCGAGACTTACTATATCCATGTGAATTATATCCCCTATCTCTATAAATACGAAGGAATTATTCCATTATTTTTCACTAATAATAGTGGAATCAATGGCGCAGAGTCAAAAAGGGATTCTGACCTAACACTATTGAGAATCCAATAAGATTATTATTTCGAATCGGGAAAAATTAAACATAAGCAAAATAAATACGTAGTAACATCCTAAGGGAATGGGAACATGTAGGAATAAGAATAATAAGCCCTATTCTTTTTTTGTTTTGGTGACCTTCGTAAGTAAAAACAGAAGGGGAGAAATCACTAAAAAAGAGAAATCACTATCTATTACAGACCTCTATTTCCCCATTTGATCTAATCCGTACCTCCCTTTCCCGATTATCGCTCTGAAAGAGGGGGCTTGACTAGGAGTTGCCGAAAAGAAATTCTTTCTTTTTGACCCTTTTTCTATAAAAGTAAATTATCCATCCAATCTAATATGGATACCTGAGCACTCAGAGATTCGCGCGAGTCCGTCGTATATAAAGCAACTTCCGTCCCTTTCCAAAACTCGTAATTTAATTTCCTATCAGGCTCTACAATTTGATTCAAGATCCAGTCATTAGACACTCCCTTAGTAATAGAAGGGAATCGTGAAGTCTTGATAACCCCTCTACCAGTAGATTAGAATATTTCCTTGAATTCTAGATGCGAACGAGGATTTACAATCTTTTCTTTTAAAAAACCTTCAGACCACATGTTTAGAATCAAACAAAGTATCAACATTCGGTTTCCTCGGCTTCTACCGGGGAAGAATTCTGCGAGTTATATCAGCAAAACAGAAGAGATTTCGAGTTTTTTGTTGATCAGGCGACACCCAGATTTGAACTGGGGAAAAAGGATTTGCAGTCCCCCGCCTTACCACTCGGCCATGCCGCCAAAATGATACAAAATAGATGAAAATTTTCCCGGATTACTGAATTTTTATTGTACTTGCACTCCCGTTTTCCTTAATTCTTGTCCTAAAAGAAACACCCCCTTTTGATTGCATTTGATCCATCCCTTCGATTGATTGTATAGTATTTGAAACTACACAATGCTAAAAACATTCTCTCGCTTTTCTATTGAGAAATCAAATGGGTATTTTCAGCCGACAAATTGGAACCATTAACTATTGACTGTTTACTTCGAATTCATGAACGATTCTGGGATTTGAATCTCAAATTGTGTTTTCCTAATGACATAAGAAAATACAAATTGAGACAGAACTAATCAGTATTGATTTTTTCAATCAAAAAATCCTTCTCAATTGCAATTATAACAAAACATATGAGTATATGTAAACCCCAGAACATAAATTGTTACACAGATATCTATTATTTAGATATGTTGTCGATAGGGAATTATCCTAAAATTATCCTACTTCACTTTTGTAT